AACCATCTAGTTTCCTTTTGCGGGGCGTGGTTCCTTTCAAGATTCATCGATTAGAATCCTATTTTTAGTACATAACTTTTGCTTTTTTTTAGCTAACTATTGCTCTTATCCAAATTCTCTTGTTTTCATCTCAATCTTACCGAGAATTCTCTCTAAAGAAAAGGGATTCTAAATAGAATTCTCATTTTTTTTTTTCGAATTTTGAATTCTATTTATTAGTTATTATAAAATTATTAGTTATTATAAAGTTATTATAAATTGGTCGAAATTGAAATCGATTTTTATTATCCTTTCTATTTGATTATCTTTATAGAATAGATTGAATTTCCCTTTTTTATGAATATGTCCTTTTGTCTCTTTTTTATTAGTGGTTTAGAATAGAACAAGTAGTCACAAGTAGTCAGATGTAAGAGAATGTAGAGGAATTTTCTTTAGAATAGAAGGGTCTTGGTATATTACTTTTATTAGTATTAGAATCCAATCCCAATGGAGGATTTTCTATCGAAAGAGAAGACTAGGTCTAAGTAAGGTATACTAAGCCTATTTTACGTTGTTGACAATGTTTACAATGAAACTTAGCATTAGCAAAGATATTAGTTTTTTCAAACTTTATCTTTTGCACAAAATTGGGGTTGGGTTAGGTTGGAGTTTTTAACCAGACTCGTGTTATGATACAAAATTCACTAGAATTGGATATACCAAAGAAGGGTAGTATAATTAACTCGTTGATTTCGGACAGGAAAAGAGGAAAATTCCATATGAATTTGACTACGAAGAGTAATGAGGAAAAGTTGGTTTTTTTATCCACAACTAGAAAAAGATCAATTGGGTCCATTGAAATGAAATGTGTTTTTGCTTTCCCAATGAATGGGCTTATAGGAATGATTGTCTTTTGATGAAGCAATCAGTCAGTTAAAACAATAACGAGGAAAATCAAATAAAAAAAGAGACCATTTTTTGTATTCGAATATTTATTCGTTTTTTTTTTTTGAATTGTTTGAATTGTATAGGGCTCTAGGGCTATACGGACTCGAACCGTAGACCTTCTCGGTAAAACAGATCAAACTTATTATTATCAAAATGATATGAACTGTTTCAAAGACCCAACATGCATTTTTTGTGCATTGGGCTCTTTCATTAACTGATAGAAATATCAGCTAGTCCGCCATTTTTATTTTTGACAGAAAAATAAGAAGATGGCTCCATGTGCTCTGAGTCATTATGTTGATTCAGATTCAGGAACACTACCAAAGTTTTTCAAGGGGGGTTATCTTGACGTAGGTTTGCCTCTGGCCTAGATTCACTTAAGTGAAATGAAGTCTCTATCGCTCTACTTAAAAATCAAATATGAAAACTTCATACACCTTAAAGTTCATAGGACGAAAAGAGGTTTTTTTGAGGCCCTGATACTCAGCCTAGCATTGAATAGACTAGGTATTCACCTTATCAATATATCAAATCAACGGTGGGGTCTGTTTGGCACCTAACTGGGCACCTAAATCGGACCGAACCCTTGTCAGGCTATTGTTCTCTTCTTCCCTCAAAGTTATCGAGTAAGACATCGATTTATCAATAAGATCAATTTTTTTGATTGCATGATGCACTCCCCTGAAAAACATCGGCGCGCGTGTAAACGAGGTGCTCTACCAACTGAGCTACAGCCCTTAGTGCTTGTAATACATATTTTATTATGTAGATAATTTCTTGTCAAGATGACTATTCCATGATCCAAGATCATATTGATCGGTATTGCTTCTAAGTAATATGATATTTATAATCCATCGACGGGAGGAGTCCCTTTTGGTTTTCTTTGTGAAGATAAATGACCTACTTAACTCAGCGGTTAGAGTATTGCTTTCATACGGCGGGAGTCATTGGTTCAAATCCAATAGTAGGTAGAACTTATTAGATACCGCGGTCAATGGTATCTAATAAGTTTTTATACCCATTTGATTTTAGTAATATTTTTTTTGTATCTTTTCTATTCTATTTCTTTTTCGTTGCATAAAAATGTGATCATAAAAATATGATTTCGCTTGATTGTATTTAATCGACAGAATCAAGTCAAACAAAATAACCAAATATAGGGTGTATAAATTGATGATTATTCGGACACACCGACTGGTTATGAAATGGCGTTGATAGCCTCTACTCGTGTCCTAGCCCGTCGTAGAGCTAGATTTGCCTCAATTGTTTGTCTCTTTCCTTCAGCTTTTCTCAAAGCATCTTCCGCTATTTCAAGAGTTTGCTGAGCTTCTTGTGGATCGATGTCACTACTTTTCTCTGCATCATTTACTAAAACAGTGATTTCATTATTACCTATTCTAGCAAAACCGCCCATCAGAGCCATCGTTAGCCATTGGTCGTTAAGGCGTATTCTCAAAATACCTATATCTACTGCTGTGGCAATAGGAGCGTGATTTGGTAATACGCCAATTTGTCCACTATTAGTAGATAAAATGATTTCTTTCACTTCTGAATCCCAAACAATTCGATTAGG